AACATTCATAGTTGGAGGAATCGTAACAATTCTAGTTGCAGTAATGTTGATTATTTATTCGGCGTTAAAGACATTCGGAATTTCATCTCTGATGACACTTTTTTAGTTAGTGATAGGAATGGAGACAGTTATTCCATCTATTTTGATATTGAAAATCAGATTTTTGAGATTGACAACGATCATTCTTTTCTGAGTGAACTAGAAAGTTCTTTTTTTAGTTATCGAAACTCGAATTATCTGAATAATGGATTTAGGGGCGAAGATCCCTACTATAATTCTTACATGTATGATACTCAATATAGTTGGAATAATCACATTAATAGTTGCATTAATAGTTATCTTCAGTCTCAAATCTGTATAGATACTTCCATTATAAGTGGTAGTGAGAATTACGGTGACAGTTACATTTATAGGGCCATTTGTGGTGGTGAAAGTCGAAATAGTAGTGAAAACGAGGGTTCCAGTAGACGAACTCGCACGAAGGGCAGTGATTTAACTATAAGAGAAAGTTCTAATGATCTCGAGGTAACTCAAAAATACAGGCATTTGTGGGTTCAATGCGAAAATTGTTATGGATTAAATTATAAGAAATTTTTGAAATCAAAAATGAATATTTGTGAACAATGTGGATATCATTTGAAAATGAGTAGTTCAGATAGAATTGAACTTTTGATCGATCCGGGTACTTGGGATCCTATGGATGAAGACATGGTCTCTCTGGATCCCATTGAATTTCATTCGGAGGAGGAGCCTTATAAAGATCGTATTGATTCTTATCAAAGAAAGACAGGATTAACCGAGGCTGTTCAAACAGGCATAGGCCAACTAAACGGCATTCCCGTAGCAATTGGGGTTATGGATTTTCAGTTTATGGGGGGTAGTATGGGATCCGTAGTCGGAGAGAAAATCACCCGTTTGATTGAACACGCTGCCAATCAAATTTTACCCCTTATTATAGTGTGTGCTTCTGGGGGGGCGCGCATGCAGGAAGGAAGTTTGAGCTTGATGCAAATGGCTAAAATATCGTCTGCTTTATATGATTATCAATTAAATAAAAAGTTATTTTATGTATCAATCCTTACATCTCCGACAACTGGTGGAGTGACAGCTAGTTTTGGTATGTTGGGGGATATCATTATTGCCGAACCCAATGCCTACATTGCATTTGCAGGTAAAAGAGTAATTGAACAAACATTGAATAAAACAGTACCCGAAGGTTCACAAGCAGCTGAATACTTATTCCAGAAGGGTTTATTCGACCTAATTGTACCACGTAATCTTTTAAAAAGCGTTCTGAGTGAGTTATTTAAGCTCCACGCCTTTTTTCCTTTGAATCAAAAGTCAAGCAAAATCAAGTAGAGCACTAAGTTCATTTATTTTATTTGTGTTTGTAGCAAAAAAGTAGTTAGTTTGTCGGAATCAAAGTAAATAAGATAATAATGGCGCTTTCTTTGGTGATAGAAGATCTAATTGTAGAAAGAATCAAAACTAAAGTTGAGGATAATTCTTTTTTTGACCTATATTCCTGATTACGAATCAAGAAGCCTTTATCAACAAGAGTGAGTTCTTCCTTTCGTGAAATTAGGAAAATAAAACGAATTTCTTCTTCTTGTCTTAGGTATATAATTTGAAATTCAAATATAGATAATAGAGTTTTGTATCTTTCTCTATCTCCCGAAAAACCTTTTTAGCTAAAAATTCATGTTGGGTCGGATTCGAACGAATCTTTCGATAATCTGTAAGAAACTCTTTATCTATTTTTAGAAAATTAGAAGACAAGAACAAAAGACAAAGAAATGAAGAAAAATAATAAAGTTTATTATGATACATATCTTTCTCATGTAGGAGATGAATAGGTCCATTTATTTAGTTCTACAGTTCTACATTCTTTGCACTTATTATACCTACTCAGTTAGATTTAGATATATAGATACTTAGATCTATACTAAGAATTTCAAATTCTTCAAATTCTATTAATAATAAATATTATCTAATTTCTAATTAGTAATTAGAATTCAAATTCTTAATTTAATTATAATTATTACAAGATATCTTTATTTATATAATAACATAATAACAGATACAAATAGTAAATCGAGGTACCCCTTCTATGACAAATTTGAACCTTCCATCTATTTTTGTGCCGTTAGTAGGCCTAGTCTTTCCGGCAATTGCAATGGCTTCTTTATTTCTTCATGTTCAAAAAAATAAGATTGTTTAGATCCGCTGGGACCCAATCTCATCCATTTTTTTTTTGAAAACGTGGACTTGTATCATAACACAGATATCTATTTATTGGAATATAGTATAACATGTGATTTCCACCGAACATAAAGGAAAAAACGCTTATGCCTGCAGAAATATGATATATGGATATATCAATTCTAGCAATTTTCAAATAGATCAGGATCGCTGGATGGCTGAAATGTAGTCGGTGAATCTCTATGTATATCGATATGTATAGTGGGATCGTATTAAATAAAGAGTATGTTATTATTTT